CGAAAATGAAAGCTTCTATAAAAGCAGATACCCCCAGTACATCGAAACTCATTGCCCACGGATACAGAAAAACAGTTTCAACATCAAAAACAACAAAAACTAGAGCAAACATATAATAACGGATTCTAAATTGTAACCAAGCATCCCCGATCGGTTCTATACCTGATTCATAACTAGAAAGTTTCTCCGGCCCCTTCCTAATTGGAGCTAAAACTCCGGAAATTAGAAATGCCAAAACAGGAATAGCACTTGATATTATTAAAAATGCCCAGAAAATATCATATTCGTAAAGCAGAAACATAGACGAACTCCTATGAATGTGGAAAAAATACCTGCTTAGTCAATTCCAATCGGAGTGGATTGGGCACGGGATATAGAACTCTTAAGTCAAAACAAAAATTCAGGTTAATCGAATCATTTATTTTCGTTTGCTTGCTGTGGTAGACGTCTCATTTTAAGATTTATTGATTTATTATTTTCAGTACACTTAATTACTTAATATTTCCATGTTTCTATTACTAATAGTTTCTAATAGAAATAATATAATATTATTATTATTAATAACTAGTAATTTTTTTTGATTTCTTTTTTATAAAAAAAAAATTTTATCAAAATCTCTTCGTTTTTAAAATTATGACGTATCAAAAAATCCAGTAAGACTTTACCATACCCATCTTACTTAGTATTAGATAGATTTCATTTTGGTTGCATTTAATTAGATTTCTTTTTTTATTTTTAAACAAGGCCGTGTCAGAAAAAAAGTAACCAAGATTGAGTGGGGATACAGAAAAAGAAAGGATTATGAACTTTTTTATTATAGCCAGCGAACGAGGAAAATTAATATAAAAAAATTACAACTATGAAAATTAATGAAGAAAAAAAGTGTATTCTAAATTATAAATAAGTATCTATCTAGATATATCGATAGATAGATAGTGATTGGCTCCATTGAAATAAAATTAGGTTTTCTGTTTTATTCTGAACGATCCCCAGGACTTATGGTTTATGGTATGGGAATTTTTTTTATGAACCAAGCAATTGAAAGGAACCAGTTAGAAATAAAGAATACAATAATAAGTAAAAAAAATTATCCAATTATTTTGATTTTAATGCGATTGATTAGAATTAATTTCTTAGTTAGGGCTATACGGACTCGAACCGTAGACCTGCTCGGTAAAAGAGTTTGAACTTATTATTATCAAAATGATTCGACCTCTTTCAAAGACCCAACATGCATTTTTTTTTGCATTGGGCTCTTTCATTAACTGATCGAAAGATCAGTTAGTCTACCATATTTTTTCTTAAAAAAAGATAAGAAATGGTTCCAAGTACTCTGATTGATTATTTTTGAATTCTAATACAATACAGAAGAACTACCAAAGTGTTTCAAAGAAGGGTTGGGTTCTCTTGACGTAGGTTTGCTTTTGGTCTAGATCAACTTAAGTTAAATATAGTCTCTAACATCCTGATTAAAAAATCAAACATGAAACTTGATACACCTTAAGGTTCATAGGACGAAAAGATCATTTTTGAGTTCCTTATACTCATTCTACCTAGCATTGAGTAGACTGGGTATTCACCCTATCAATATCTCAAATCAATGATTGGTTCTATTCATTCCCTACCTAACGGGGTACTTTAATAGGACCTAATGTCAGGCTATTGTTCTCCTCTTTTTTCCTAAAAAAAAAGTCATGGAGTAAGACATCGATTTCTTAATAAGATCAATCAATTAGTTTGATTGCGTGATGGACTCCTCTGAAAAACTTTGACGCACGTGTAAACGAGGTGCTCTACCTAACTGAGCTATAGCCCTTGTGTTTGTGATACACATTTTATCTTATCATGTAGATAATTTCTTGTCAAGATTAATATTACATGATTGAACATTATATCTCTTTCATCTCGGTGTTTATTGGTATTGCTTAGAAATAATATAGGATTTATAATCCTATCGATGTGATAGGTATCCCCTTTCCTTCTCTTTACGATGAGAAATAACCTACTTAACTCAGTGGTTAGAGTATTGCTTTCATACGGCAGGAGTCATTGGTTCAAATCCAATAGTAGGTATAACTTATTAGACACCATGATCGATGGTGTCTAATAAGTTTTTGTAACCAGTTTTTTTTCTTTTATTGTTTTTCTCGCTTTTCGATCCTATTTTTTTTATATATTCTTTTTTTTTTTTTTTTTTTATTTTTTTTTTTTTTTTTTTTTTACACGTCAGCTAGTTACAAAATCAAATCGTATTGAGAGCCTCGACTCGTGTCCGAGCTCGTCTGAGAGCTAGATTTGCCTCAATTGTTTGTCTTTTACCTTCAGCTTTTCTCAAGTTAGCTTCTGCTATTTCAAGAGTTTGCTGAGCTTCTTGTGAATCAATGTCACTATTCTTCTCGGCATCATTTACTAAAATAGTTATTTCATTATTGCCTATTCTAGCAAAACCGCCCATCAGAGCCATCGTTAACCATTGGTTATTAAGGCGTATTTTCAAAATACCTATATCAACAGCTGTGGCAATCGGCGCGTGATTTGGTAATACGCCAATTTGTCCACTATTAGTAGATAAAATTATTTCTTTTACTTCTGAATCCCAAACAATTCGATTCGGAGTCAGTACACAAAGATTTAAGGTCATTTCTTCAATTTACTCTCCATTTCTAAGTTCGTAGCCTTCGCAGTAGCTTCATCGATGTTACCCACTAAGTAAAAGGCCTGTTCAGGAAGAGAATCAAATTCTCCGGAAAGGATCAATTTAAACCCTCTAATTGTTTCCGCTAGACCAACATATTTTCCCGGAGAACCTGTAAATACTTCTGCTACAAAAAAGGGTTGTGATAAGAAACGCTCAATTTTTCGTGCTCTTGCTACGGTTAAGCGATCCTCTTCGGATAATTCGTCCAACCCCAGGATAGCTATAATGTCCTGAAGCTCCTTGTAACGTTGTAAAGTTTGCTTGACTTGTTGCGCAGTTTCATAATGTTCCTCGCCAACGATTCGAGGTTGTAGCATGGTTGACGTTGAATCTAAAGGATCTACCGCTGGATAGATACCTTTGGCAGCTAATCCTCTTGATAGTACGGTAGTCGCATCTAAATGTGCAAATGTGGTGGCAGGAGCGGGGTCAGTCAAATCGTCTGCAGGTACATAAACTGCTTGAATAGAGGTTATGGACCCTTTTTTCGTAGAAGTAATTCTTTCTTGTAAAGTACCCATTTCGGTACTAAGGGTGGGTTGATAACCCACAGCAGAAGGCATTCTACCCAATAAAGCGGATACCTCGGATCCTGCTTGTACGAAACGGAAGATATTGTCGATAAATAGAAGTACGTCTTGCTCATTAACATCTCGGAAATATTCTGCCATAGTTAAGGCAGTCAGACCAACTCTCATACGAGCTCCTGGCGGTTCATTCATCTGACCATAGACTAGGGCCACTTTGGATTCCGCAAGATTTTGTTCATTAATGACTCCAGATTCTTTCATTTCCATGTAAAGATCATTTCCTTCACGAGTCCGTTCGCCTACTCCACCAAATACGGATACACCACCATGAGCTTTGGCAATGTTGTTGATCAATTCCATAATTAGTACTGTTTTACCCACGCCAGCCCCACCGAATAGTCCGATTTTTCCCCCACGACGATAAGGGGCCAAAAGATCTACTACTTTAATTCCTGTTTCAAAAATCGATAATTTTGTATCTAATTGTATAAAAGCAGGCGCGGATTTATGGATAGGAGATGTTGTGCGAGTATCGACAGGACCTAAATTATCAACGGGTTCCCCAAGCACGTTGAAAATTCGTCCTAGAGTTGCTCCGCCGACTGGAACACTTAGAGGATTTCCCATATCAACCACGTCCATTCCTCTCTTTAAACCCTCTGTCGCACTCATAGCTACAGCTCTAACTCGATTATTTCCTAATAATTGCTGTACTTCACAAGTCACATTAATTTCTTGACCAAGAGTATCTCGACCCTTAACCACCAGAGCATTGTAAATATTAGGCATTTTGCCCGGGGGAAAGGCTACATCTAGTACCGGACCAATGATTTGGGCGATACGTCCCAGGTTTCCTTTTTCACGTATCGAAACCTCTGGATCCGAAGTAGTAGGATTTATTCTCATAATAAAAAAAATATGTTAAATTTTGTTGCGAAATTTTTCGAATACAGAAAAAATCTTCGATAGCAAATTCATCGGTTAATTCAATAACAAATGGGAGTAAGCACTCGATTTCGTTGGTACCACCCAAGTGAATGTGGAATTCAATTTTTTACTTATTCAATGAAGGAATAGTCATTTTCAAGCTCAACTAACTGAAACCTAGTTTTAAAATAAAAAATATATTAATAAAAAAAATTTTTTGCGGAAAGTCTTTGATTTATTTATCATAATAGAATAGGCAAGACTTTGTTTTATCTAGCGAATTCGAAACGGAACTCTAGTTATGATTCATTATTTCGATCTCATTAGCCTTTTTTTTTTCGTATTGTCATTTTAGCATATCCGGTTATGCGTCCCATTTATTCATCCCTTTATCAACCCCCCCTTGTTTTTCATTTTCATGGATGAATTCCGCATATTGTCATATCTAGGATTTACATATACAACATATATTACTGTCAAGGCTTATTTTATTAGTATTTTAATATTAAATATTTGGATTTATAAAAAGTCAAAGATTCAAAACTTGAAAAAGAAGTATTAGGTTGCGCTATACATATGAAAGAATATACAATAATGATGTATTTGGCGAATCAAATATCATGGTCTAATAAAGAATCATTCTGATTAGTTGATAATTTTGTTAAAGATTCCTGTGAAAAAGGTTAATTAAATCTATTCCTAATTTATGTCGAGTAGACCTTGTTGTTTTATTGCAAGAATTCTAAATTCATGACTTGTAGGGAGGGACTTATGTCACCACAAACAGAGACTAAAGCAGGTGTTGGATTCAAAGCTGGTGTTAAAGAGTATAAATTGACTTATTA